TCGTTCTCTATTTCTATTTGATAAAATCTTTAGAAAAAGGCTTTTTTTCTACCGAGATAAAACAAGATAAGATGTCGATGTCTATAGTAAACCAAAGTCATCGTTTAATATTCAATTTTGCTTCAATCTCGATTAGACAAAACAAATACAAAATTGAAGATTTAGTTACGATTAGAAATAAGCTTTTCTGTCTTTATCCATAGATTCTTTACTCATACTTATTCAATTGAAAGTCAAAAATTATGTTTTGTAATCTTATAATCCAATTTTTCAATTTCTAATTGACTTTTGGATACAAATCACGAGAATGTATATTATTCCTCAAAATTCTTATTGAGAGGTCAAGGATTTAATCCTTTTTAGAAATAAAGTTTTTGATCGGGATATATTATATGCCGAAGATCCCTTAACTTTTTGGATTATCATAGAACGAATCACACTTTTACCACTAAACTATACCCGCTATGATGCGATTATTGTATAGAAATGAATCTTTTGTCGAGTAAAAGGACGGTACATGATCCTGGTAGGATCATAAAAGAATCACGAAAAGTATAGTGTTGATATTGTATTTCTTCATGGACCCAACGAGATTAGGGAAAAAGGACTCGTTGACTTTATATCATTTGATCTATAGGATAGGAATGGAAATAGTCCTCTTTCTGATTGTTTCAATAACAAGTATTTTGTTTTCGAATCAAATAAACTATTTTATCTAATATTTATCTAAAAAATTTCTAATACAATTTTTTCAACAAGAATGGCCCGTGACACGGGCCAGGTTGTGAAAATAACATTTTTGGACAAAAATAAAAAAATAAAACTATATAAAACCAAAAAACTACACAATAATTATCTATTCAAAACAAGATTATCGTGTATATTCTTTTATAGTTATAGATATTTAGATTATTGAGATTATATATTAAAATTAAAGATTATTCGGATTATATATTTAAAGTACAAAAAGATAAAAAAAAGAGACATAGCAAAGAGGCTTTGTTTTTTTAAGCTTTACTTATTTAACTTTAACATAGTAATTATTTTAAAACATAGTAATTATTTTAAATTGGGAGAGATGGCTGAGTGGACTAAAGCGTCGGATTGCTAATCCGTTGTACGAATTATTCGTACCGAGGGTTCGAATCCCTCTCTTTCCGGTTTCATTGATGATTTGGTATTTTTTATCTTTAAAATTTATCAAACCTTTTTGCTTTATTTATTTAGTTATTTAAGAACATTGAAAAATTAAGCAAGGAAAAAGCCGTATTTTTCTTTTTGTTTTATTCGTCACCTTCACGTCCAGGATTACGCCTTGGATCATTAGATAAAAACCCGAAGATGAAGAGAGAAACAAAGAATATCACTACTGTATAAACAAAGAGTTTGAGAGTAAGCATTAGACAATCTCCAAGATCTTTTTTTGGTTTGGAAAAAAAAGAAAATAGATTCTCTATATATCATATTTTATATCATATTTTGACACAAAGAAATAAAGCAGTTTCTAGAAATTTTTAGAAAGAGCAAAGAATTTTTCTAAATTCATTTTGAATATAGAGTTGAGTCTTTCATTGCAAGTTTTTTTATCCCCACAATTCTATATTGCGGGGTACTCTACTAGACTAGGTTTTTTTTTCAATGACATGGAAAAAAGCTCAGAATGGGGAAATGGGATAATCCAGATTTTTAATGTCTATACAATAAACTTATACTATAAAAAACTTATCCGATCTTATATCTTATTAAGTACTATAATTTTGTTTATCGAATAAATTATAAATTTTTTGAGGACAGTATTAAAGATCTCATCGAAAACTTACAGCCGCTTGCCAAACAAAAGCTAATAGAAAAAAGAACAGAGGGATTATTGGCATAACATCCACGACCGGGTTCAAAAAGGCGTAGGCTTCGGGCAATTTTGTAAAGAAAAAATTGCTTGAATTTGAATAAAGGGTAGAACCGATGCAAATCAAACTAAAAATATTAAGCATAACAAACATTTTGTTCTTGAAGAGAATTTCATTTTGATTGAGTTATTAATAGGTTATTGATATTAATAGGTTATTGATATAAAAATTGATATTTTTTAAAGTATAAAGTATCAAGTAATAAAAAAGAAGTAAGGTAGACCAAAAACTTTAAACTTACCCAATCAAAAATCCTTCAATTCTTAACTAAAAAAAGAATAGAAGAAATCATATTTTCATACAATATCTTAATAGAATTCTATATTATGATCAACAAATTCAGTGAATTGACGAAGAACCAATACCAATAGTAGTGTTTATTTGTGTTGAATCAAAATATAAATGGGGCGTAGCCAAGTGGTAAGGCAACGGGTTTTGGTCCCGCTATTCGGAGGTTCGAATCCTTCCGTCCCAGAGCATCCCGAATTTTATATATAAAAATATGTCTTTGTGAACAACCCTCTCTCTATGTAAGAGCATAATAAAGGCAATTTTAGTTTTTTATTTTAACTAATCTTCATTGCAGATATTTTTCTCAACACATTTACATTCATATTGACAACAGTGTATCAAATAAATATAATTCGATCTGGGCAATTATATCTTAGTTTCGGATCTATTTATCTCTTTATTTTAGTCTTTCAGTTTTTTTAAGTTTTTTATATATATTTTATATCTTTTACAAAACATAAAAATTTATATATATATAATATATATATATAAAATAATATATATAAATATAATTATAATATAATTATAAAATTTATAATAAAAAAAAATAAAATAGAAAATTTATAAAATAAAAGCAAACAACTTATAAAATAAAATATAGAAAATAAAGCAGATCCAGTATATTAAGAAATATGATATACATATATATTTCATCCATAAGAAATTTGTAAATCATATAAATTTGTAAATTTGACCTTATCTACATATAAATTTGATACATATAAATTTGACTTTATCTTTCTTTTTTTTTTAATTTATTATTAAATTTAAATTTTTTAATGATGATTCCATTTTTTTATGATAATTATATCTACATAACGTAATTTTTTTTTGGGGGGGGTTGCTAACTCAATGGTAGAGTACTCGGCTTTTAAGTGCGGCTAACGTCTTTTACGCATTTGTATGAAGAAATAAATTCGTCCATACCTTGGTATAGTTTGTAAGACCACGACTGATCCTGCTGAAAGGAATGAATGGAAAAAATAGCATGTCGTATTAATGGAGAATTCTGATAAATTTTTTTGGATCGGTTCCAAACCTTGTTTGAATTCTTGGTGCGGAACATAAAACGAAAAAAAAAATTATAATATAATATTTCTATTATTAAAGTGGGTCTGAGTTAATAAATGGATAGAGTTATATGGCTCTAATTATCGGGAAACAAAAAAGCAACGAGCTCCCGTTCTTAATTTGAACGATTTTCCGATCTAATTGGACGTTAAAAAGAGATTAGTGCCCCCGCGGAAAGGCTTTTCCATGAATGGATTTTCCATTTTTTTAATAAATCCTAACTATATTGTCATTCTCCACTGTGAGGGGAATCAGATGTGTAGAAGAAAGAGTATATTGATAAATAACTTTTTTTCCAAAATCAAAAGAGCGATTGGCGTGAAAAAATAAAGGATTTCTAACCATCTTCTTATCCTATAATGAACATAAATAGATTCGATGGAACAAAGAGAAAATAGAGAATCCGTTGATGAATTTGCCAATTTCTGAAGTATCTATTCTTTTCTTATTATACTTTTTTGTTTTTACTGTATCGCACTATGTATTATTGAATAACCCCCAAAATCTCCTATCTTTGCTTCAATTAAATTGAATTTCAAATGAAAATAGAGAAATACAAAAGATATTTCGAACTAGATCGGTCTCGAAAAAATGACTTCCTATACCCACTTATCTTTCGGGAGTATATTTATACATTTGTTCGTGATCATGGTTTAAATAGATCCATTTTGTTGGAAAATGGGGGTTATGACATTAAATCTAAATCAAGCTTATTAGTTGTAAAACATTTAATTACTCGAACGTATCAACAGAATCATTTGATTTTTTCTGTTAATGATTCGAACCAAAATCCACTTTTTAGGTACAACAAGAATTTGCATTCTCAAATGCTATCGGGGGGGATTGCAGTCATTGTAGAAATTCCATTTTCCCGACGATTAGTATCCCTTTTAGAAAGGTCAGAAATAGTAAAATCTCATAATTTACAATCACTTCATTCAATATTTCCTTTTTTAGAGAGTAAGTTTCCACATTTAAATTATGTGTCAGATCTACTAATACCTTACCCTATCCATCTAGAAAAATTGGTTCAAACACTTCGTTACTGGGTGAGAGATCCCTCCTCTTTGCATTTATTACGACTCTTTCTTCATGAGTATTGGAATTTGAACAGTCTTATTATTCAAAAGAAATCTATTTCCATTTTTGCAAAGGATAATCCAAGATTATTCTTGTTCTTATATAATTTTCATGTATATGAATACGAATCTATTCTCTTCTTTCTTCGTAACCAATCCTTTCATTTACAATCAACATTTTTTCGAGTCCTTTTTGAACGAATATATTTCTATGAAAAAATAGAATATTTTGCTGAAAGCTTTACTAATGATTTTCGGGAAACCCTATGCTTGGTTAAGGATTCTTTCATACATTATTTTCGATATGAAGGAAAATCTATTCTGGCTTCAAAAGATAGGCCTTTTCCGATGAAAAAGTGGAAATATTATTTTGTCAATGTATGTCAATGTCATTTTGATGTGGGGTTTCACCCGGAAAAGATCTATATAAATTCATTATCCAAGCATTCCCTCTCCCTTTTGGGTTATCTTTCAAGTGTATGTCTAAACCCCTTAGTGGTACGGAGTCAAATGCTCGAAAATTCGTTGATAATAGATAATACCATAAATAAACTTGATACAATTGTTCCAATTTTTCCTTTAGTTGAATCGTTGTCAAAAATGAAATTTTGTAATGCAATAGGACATCCCATTAGTAAACCGACTCGGGCTG